TCCTGGTTACTAATACTAACTAGGAAATCTCTATTAAACAAAAGAGTGAATTCTTTCAAAATAAAAGAGTGAATTCTTTCGCTTTCTTCCGTGGAATTAGTTAACAAGGTCTTGCATCTTTCTATATCTCCCGAAAAAAATCCCCCACTAAGAATCCTTTTTGTTGGATCGTATTATAACGAATTCTTTGGGAGTTTTTAGGAAATACTTTAAAATTTTATTAAATTATGAAATTTATAAGACAAGAAAAGATAATAACTACTAATACGAATAATAAAAGGGTGGATTATCGTATATATATATTTCATGTAGAAACATGTAGAAAGATGAATTAGAAACATGTAGAAAGATGAATAGGTCCATTTATTTATATATTTATTGTATTTTATTAATTAATATATATTTCTTAAATTAATATATATTTCTTAAAACATATACTTATAGACTCCCTATCCCTATTAAGTATATATATACTCACTTAGGTATACTTAGTATAATATAACAATTATATATGAATTATAAGATATCTTTATAACAATATAAGGATAAGGTTCAAATATAAAACAATAAATATAACAATAAATAACAGGTACAAATATTAAATCGAGGTACCCATTCTATGATAACTCTCAACAGTCTCCCCTCCATTTTTGTGCCTTTAGTGGGCTTAGTATTTCCGGCAATTGCAATGGCTTCTTTATCTCTTTATGTTCAAAAAAACAAGATTTTTTAGATACAACAAGGACAAATCTTATATATATATTTTTTCAAGACTTACTTGGATCATAACACGGATATCTATTTAGTAAAATATGGTATAATATGCGGCTTCCTTCGAGCATAAGCTCTTATGTATGTGTAAACATGATAAATGAATTATAACTATTTTCAAATAGATCGGGATCGGGGAGAATTTCTGAAATGTAAAGTCAATATATCTATATGTATTAGGAAATCATATGAAAGGGATGTTATTATTTTAGTTTGGATCTAAGAAATTCGATGAATTATCCCTAAAGGTTCACATCATAATAGTGCTGGTTGATGAGAGTTACTTCGGAAACAAAAAAAAGTAAAAAAAAATTATTTTTGTTATTCTCCCAATTCCAATAAAATGCAACTAGGTCTAGTTAGAGTATGAGTTGGCGATCAGAACGTATATGGGTAGAACTTATAGCGGGGTCTCGAAAAACAAGTAATTTCTGTTGGGCCTTTATTCTTTTTTTAGGTTCATTAGGGTTTTTATTGGTTGGAACGTCCAGTTATTTTGGTAGGAATTTTATATCTTTATTTCCTTCTCAGCAAATAATTTTTTTTCCACAAGGTATCGTGATGTCTTTCTATGGGATCGCAGGTCTTTTTATTAGCTCCTATTTGTGGTGCACAATTTTGTGGAATGTAGGTAGTGGTTATGATCGATTCGATATAAAAGAGGGCATAGTGTGTATTTTTCGTTGGGGATTTCCTGGAAAAAATCGTCGCATATTCCTCCGATTCCTTATGAAAGACATTCAGTCCATCAGAATAGAAATTAAAGAGGGTATTTATGCTCGTCGTGTCCTTTATATGGAAATAAAAGGACAAGGAGCCATTCCCTTGACTCGTACTGATGAGAATTTTACTCCACGAGAGATTGAGCAAAAAGCTGCTGAATTGGCCTATTTCTTGCGTGTACCAATTGAAGTATTTTGAAAAAAGGAACTGAAGAATGAATACTTTGCAAGAGATAAAAAACTCAAGAATCATCTTTTTTTCTATAGCATAACTTAACTGAAGTTTCTTCAGAACGCTTACTCGAGCCAAAGCAAACGTATATGAAACAATTCTAAAACGAAATTGTTTATGTCCACAATTTTTTTTAGGCGTATGTAAATCCACTTAACTCAATTCAGTAACAAATCTAAATGATAGATTCATCATATATCAAAACAAAACATTTCATCATAAAGTAAAGAATTTTTTTTTTCTAAATACTAAATATTTGATATTTTGATAGAACGGGAGTTCTTTCGTCTCGAAATCCGACTACTATTAATTTGAAGAGGGCTCTTTCTTATTCTATATTCTTTCTAAATTCAAGGACTAACCGCTGTACTGAATCACAAAAAAATCCGGAAATACATCGATGACTTGTAATAGAACTTATGCTTGATAGAAATATTAGTATCATATAGAGTCGACGAATGAGGTGCGTTCATTAAAAATTTTAAAATTCACAGACGAAAAAATGGCAAAAAAGAAAGTATTAATTTCCCTTCTATATCTTGCATCTATAGTATTTTTGCCTTGGTGGATCTCTCTCTCATTTAATAAAAGTCTGGAATCTTGGTTTACTAATTGGTGGAATACTAGGCAATCCGAAATTTTTTTGAATGATATTCAAGAAAAGAGTATTCTAAAAGAATTCATAGACTTAGAGGAACTCTTACGTTTGGACGAAATGATAAAGGAATACCCGGAAACACATTTACAAAAGCCTCGCATCGAAATCTACAAAGAAACGATCCAATTGATCAAGATGCACAACGAGGATCGCATCCATACAATTTTACACTTCTCGACAAATATAATCTGTTTCGGTATTCTAAGTGGTTATTCTATTCTAGGTAATGAAGAACTTGTTATTCTTAACTCTTGGTTTCAAGAATTCCTATACAACTTAAGCGACACAATAAAAGCTTTTTCTATTCTTTTATTAACTGATTTATGTATAGGATTCCATTCGCCCCACGGTTGGGAATTAATGATTGGCTCTGTCTACAAAGATTTTGGATTTGCTCATAATGATCAAATTATATCCGGTCTTGTTTCTACTTTTCCAGTCATTTTAGATACAATTTTTAAATATTGGATCTTTCGTTATTTAAATCGTGTATCTCCTTCACTTGTAGTGATTTATCATTCAATGAATGACTGAAAAGTGATCGAACGATCCAATTATAATATTTGTTACTTTGTACATAAGCAAAACATTCAAAATTGTACTTACTACCCATCCAAGGGATTCCTCCAATATTCCAGTAAAATTATTTATATTTAATATTTAAGTAAATAGCAAAATTATAGATAGGGAACTATACTAGCGACCTACCTAATTTTATTGTAGAAATTTTCGGGATCAATGATTGGACCATGCAAACTAAAAATACCTTTTCTTGGATAAAGAAAGAGATTACTCGATCCATTTCCGTATCGCTCATGATATATATACTAACCCAGGCACCCCTTTCAAATGCATATCCCATTTTTGCACAGCAGGGTTATGAAAATCCACGAGAAGCGACTGGCCGTATTGTATGTGCCAATTGCCATTTAGCTAATAAACCCGTGGATATCGAGGTTCCACAAGCGGTACTTCCTGATACTGTATTTGAAGCAGTTGTTCGAATTCCTTATGATCTGCAACTGAAACAAGTTCTTGCTAATGGTAAAAAAGGAGCTTTGAATGTCGGGGCTGTTCTTATTTTACCCGAGGGGTTTGAATTAGCCCCTCCCGATCGTATTTCGCCCGAGATTAAAGAAAAGATAGGAAATCTGTCTTTTCAGAGCTATCGTCCCACTAAAAAAAATATTCTTGTGATAGGTCCGGTTCCTGGTCAGAAATATAGTGAAATCACCTTTCCTATTCTTTCCCCGGACCCCGCTACTAAGAAAGATGTGCACTTCTTAAAATATCCCATATATGTAGGCGGGAACAGGGGAAGGGGTCAGATTTATCCCGACGGGAGCAAGAGTAACAATAATGTTTATAATGCTACAGCAGCAGGTATAGTAAGCAAAATAATACGAAAAGAAAAAGGGGGGTACGAAATAACCATAGCGGATGCATCGGATGGACGTCAAGTGGTTGATATTATCCCTCCAGGACCGGAACTTCTTGTTTCAGAGGGCGAATCCATCAAACTTGATCAACCATTAACGAGTAATCCTAATGTGGGTGGATTTGGTCAGGGAGATGCGGAAATAGTACTTCAAGATCCATTACGTGTCCAAGGTCTTTTGCTCTTCTTGGCATCTGTTATTTTGGCACAAATCTTTTTGGTTCTTAAAAAGAAACAGTTTGAGAAGGTTCAATTGTCCGAAATGAATTTCTAGATCTGCGGATTTATCAACATCAAGCTCTAAAAATAAACAAATTTTTGTTGGGAATTATGTATGATCAAAAAAATTTTGCTTATTTATATTCTTTATTCTACCGGATTTCGGGAATTACTTAATACCGCATTCCTGGTCATAGTATATTGTGAAGGCGACTGACTGTTTTACTTAACTCTTCTTTATTTATTTGTTTTTTCAATCCAAATTGAAACGGTATGATATAGAATGAATCAATAGTTTTATATTTGACTAGAATCAAAACAAAAGATAAATAAGCGGAGAATAGAAACCAAAGTATAAATGAGAGGAACAAAGGATTTTAGGGGAGATTGTTCGTCTCCTAGTCCTTGACACAAGAAACGGAATTTTACCCAACCCTTTCTTGTGTCGAATTAATAAAGATTCTCGATCCCATTCGTAAAAAATGGATATTTGTAGTTTTCATTTTTTTTTTTTTTTTATATATAGGTTTATTTTATCATAACCCTTTTTTTTTTTTTAGATTTCTTACGTAACATAGTGGTAGTGGACAAATAAATAGAGGTCAATTTATTGAGCAATATAGAACTTCTTCAATTTCAACGAACTTATAAAAAAAAATTTCACTTTTATTAGATTAAATATTTATTAGATTAAATGGAGTAAGGTTCTCTTCTATTAGTATAGAAAGGGTTTGCATGATATCTGATTGATAGAAATATATTATATTTCTATATAATTGTGAGTCATCCAAAAAGGGTAAATCGAGTGATTCCTTCTTTGTTTTAAGTATTGACAGATACTATTGAGTAACAGATGTTCTGAATCAATTAACGAAGTTCATTTTTTAAAAACATCATCAGAAAAGGTGGATGTTTTTGAAACATCTCTAAAAAAAAATATTATGATTATTAAGAACTCAA